ATCATTTTTTTTTTTCAAATGATTTGATCACTGAATATTCGACTCTTACTTCAATTTAGAATGGATTCGCAATAACTCTTTAATTTTTCATAAAATTTTGAATTTATTATAAATTTATTATAATTATATAAATAATTATTATGGATTTGGGTCGTGATTAATCGTTTGATATGTCGGTATATATACGTGCGTATTAGGTATATAGGGTTATCTTTTCTGTAATTTAGATAGAAAGAAGAATTCCAGCTACCACCGCAATGCAATCAACTCCATTTGTTAGAACAGCTTCCATTGAGTCTCTGCACCTATCCTTTTTTCTCAAAACAAGGATTTGGCTCAGGATTGCCCATTTTTTATTCCAGGGTTTCTCTGAGTTTGGAAGTTACCACTTAGTAGGTTTCCATACCAAGGCTCAATGCAATCAAGTCCGTAGCGTCTACCAATTTCGCCATATCCCCTTTTGATTTGAGATCGAAATCCTATTGGGATCCCTTCTACTTCTTTTTTTTTCTTTACTTTAGAAGAAACGATTAATTAGATACTGATTCCTATAGCGAAAAAACATTTACTGCTATTTTTTACCTATCCTCTTTTGTTTTAATCTCTATCAGATGACCCATATTTATCCAATCAAAATTGGATTCTATCATTGATGTATCCGCAATTCAATATGGATAAGATATATCCCATATATCTATGTCTCTCCCTCCTTCATTTTTCCAGTGGAATTTGGAATACTGGAACGGTCGATATTCATTCTTCTCTTTTTTCGTGCTATTGCCTTGCTTTCCGAATAAAACCAGAGGAATGTCTCATTATGATCTGGATTGTATCTTTATCCTTATCTTTTTTTTTCTTAGAACCGATCTGCTATAGTGCATATAACTAATATTCTAATAATATAATTAATAGAATACGCTGTTCTAATTGGATTTTTTTGTATTTTTCTTTTCTAATCAAATCAAAACTTTATTTTATTAGCCAATTCATAAATTCATATCTTACGTTCAATTTATAATTTTTAATTTAATTTTTAATTATAAAATTATATAATATGATTCAATATAAAATAATAATTCAATTTCAATATTTCAATATAATCAAATCAATATCAAATATCAATATAAACAATCAATATAATCAATCAACAAAATTAGAAAATAGGATGTTATGGCTTTATAAAATATATTATATGGAATATAATGGAATGTATGAAATAGAATATATAAGATAATATAAGATACAAATAAGATAATATAAGATACAAAGAATATATAATTATAATACGCATGAGATTGAGATAAGAAAGAAGAAAAAAAAAAAATAAAGAAATTGCTAATAGTGAGGATCCTCACTATTTCCGGAATTCCTATGCATTATTTTTCTTTTCTGTTTCTGTTATATGAGCCCGCTTAGCTCAGAGGTTAGAGCATCGCATTTGTAATGCGATGGTCATCGGTTCGACTCCGATAGCTGGCTTTTCCCTATTTATTATTTTCTTTTTCCACGATTGATGATCTCCCCTCGAGATCAGGGAATATTGAAAAGACTCCTCTCTTTTTCTCCAAATGTCGAGTTGCTCATCTGTTATATTATGTTATGCCGCGGTAACTTCCAACTATGAATAAAAAATTGGAGTAATTAGACCTCTACAGAACAAATCATAAAACGTAGCCTTAAATATACAATATACAATAAAATCTGTATATTGATACAGTCCATTTAATTCTTGTTTTGTTTGTAGTGCTTCTGTAGATTTTTCTTTGCTTTGTTTATGCGTTAGTTCAGTCTTAATTTAGATTTTTTCTGCAAATTTCAATTCAATAATAAAATAAAGGAGTTTTTATGTCTCGTTACCGAGGACCTCGTTTCAAAAAAATACGCCGTCTGGGGGCTTTACCAGGACTGACTAGTAAAAGACCTAGATCCGGAAGTGATCTTAAAAACCAATTGCGCTCTGGTAAAAGATCACAATATCGTATTCGTCTAGAAGAAAAACAGAAATTGCGTTTTCATTATGGTCTGACAGAGCGACAATTACTTAGATATGTGCATATCGCTGGAAAAGCCAAAGGATCGACGGGTCAGGTTTTACTACAACTACTTGAGATGCGTTTGGATAACATCCTTTTTCGATTGGGCATGGCTTCGACCATTCCTGGAGCCAGGCAATTAGTTAACCATAGACATATTTTAGTTAATGGTCGTATAGTGGATATACCAAGTTATCGTTGCAAACCCCGGGATATTATTTCTACAAAGGATAAGCAAAGATCAAAAGCTCTGATTCAAAATAATATTGCTTTATCCTCTCACGAGGAGGTGCCAAAACATTTGACTATTGACTCATTCCATAATAAAGGAATGGTAAATCAAATAATAGATAGTAAATGGATCGGTTTGAAAATAAATGAGCTCTTAGTCGTAGAATATTATTCTCGTCAGACTTGACCTAACAAAAATAACAAGGAAAGGTTCGGATAATTTTGCTCGCTTTTCGCCGATATCAATATAAATATAATATATCTAATATAAATCTAATATAAATCTAAGCTTAAGCTAAGGGCTTTTTTTTTCCAGATTTTTCCAATTTATGTATCACAACAATCGGCAGTAAAATTCTCATTCCTTTTTCGCACTTTTCGGTATTTTTTTACATACCACAGTAATTAGGAATAGAAAATAAAATATCAAATAAGGGTCTTATATTATAGAACTTATATTATAGATTTATAGATTATATTATAGAATAGATTATATTATAGAATGGAAATAATGGTATAAATTGTTACTTGATACATTGTGTTAAGTAACCTTGGTGAATTAGATGAAGGTACAGAAACGGAAAGAGAGGGATTCGAACCCTCGGTAAACAAAAGCCTACATAGCAGTTCCAATGCTACGCCTTGAACCACTCGGCCATCTCTCCTACATAACATAATATTATTATTGACCATAAACCGAGTGAATAGCGAGTAATTCATATTATTGCAGTACAGGTACAATCAATCTATTCTAATGGAAATGTAAAACTTTTCCTAAAATCTTCAAATAAAATAAAAATATTTAATATTTCTTTTACTTCTATTCTAGGTATAGGTAATAAAAGAATAAAAAACTCTTTTTCTTGTTAGGGGGATATCCATTAATGTTTGTTAAGACGACGATCTTTCCTTTTTTTATTTATATTATACCGGATAAGACCAATAACTTAACTTAGAATAAATCAACTGAAAAGAATCTATATTTTAGACTAGGGTTACATTTAGACTATGGTTCTATAGGAATAAAAAATGCTTTTCCGATTCCAGATTTCTCAACGGCAACTCCTCTAATTACTTACCCCATAGATCTATTTATTACAAATGGATAAATTGTTCCATAGATTTTTCTATTTTGACTGTATAGTGTATACACGTTATACAAACAAAAAATGATGGTGACTTTTTTTTTTATAGAATAATTATTCTATTCTTTTTTTCCTCTTTGAATCATGATCAAATCAAAACTTCTCGAGTTCTCAGAATTTGTAGATAGTGTAGGAACATAAAGTCCCTGATTCTTAAACTTAGTTAAATGAAATTAGTAATAGTTCCGTTCATTGGGATACTACAAAATTTGGATGAAATACAATCATATTCAAATATTTTCTATCTCTCCCTGCCAAAAGGACACAATTTGAGTGGAAAGTCTATATTTTTTTTAGAATTAGTCTCTTTTTATGTTATTTTGTACTGTACAATTCCTTTGTTTGTGAGATCATTTTCCCCGAGGGGAAATGAGAAGAATTATAGAATGGGTTGCTAATTATGCCTAGATCTCGGATAAATGGAAATTTTATTGATAAGACCTCTTCAATTGTAGCCAATATCTTATTACGAATAATTCCGACAACTTCAGGAGAAAAAGAGGCATTTACCTATTACAGAGATGGTGCGATTTGATTCTTTTTTTTTTTCTTTTTTTTAGCTATCGGTCTTACGAGAAAGAGACATGTTTCGGGTTGAGGATAGAAAGAAAAAAATTATATGGAAATAAACCTACGCTTGGTGAAGGTGAAGTTTGGAGATAGAACAATGCCTTCTGTCGTGTATCCTCGATTGATACGGCCTCAGATGCTTCAATCGTCAATTTTAGTATTGAGCGAAAGGTTACACCTATAGGTTAGGTTCTATCTATACTATATTGCAGGTTAATCCTAGTCTACTTTACTAGTACAAATAGGTGGCATAGGGGAATAGGTGGCATAGGGGAAGAAGCACTACACCTAGGAATCAACAACGCGAAAACTTTGTTAAAAATGACTCCCTTTACTTATTTGTATCGGGACTAAGAAGAATGGTTGGGACAACAAACATCCATCTCGTTTGTATTTTGGATACCCGTATAACCGTCGAAAATTGTTGAAGTGACTAATTCCTGGAAATAGGGGCGCTAGGGACAAAGAAATTGTTGGAGTTACCATTTCTATTATATGATTGGTGTTAAGAAAAAAACCTCTTGCAGGAAGGATGGCTAGAGATTTCTTGTAAAAATACCAGCTCCTATCAGTTCATAAAAGGATATTTTTTTTTGATCCCACGGATTATTCCTTTTAATACTATGCACAGAAAGGATTTAATACTATGCACAGAAAGGAGGAGCCGTATGAGATGAAAGAAAATCTCACGTACGGTTCTGGAACGGGGATTCTTTGAATAGAATGACGACCGTAACGGATGTCAGCTCAATCTGAAGGAAATTATGCGGAAGCTTTACAAAATTATTATGAAGCTACGCGATCAGAAATTGATCCCTATGATCGAAGTTATATACTCTATAACATAGGCCTTATACACACAAGTAATGGAGAGCATACGAAGGCTTTGGAATATTATTTTCGAGCACTAGAGCGGAATCCATTCTTACCACAAGCTTTTAATAATATGGCCGTGATCTGTCATTACGTGCGACTATCTCCACTATAGAAAGAGGGAAAAAAGGATTAAATTGGCTAGTAC